CACTGGATAACTTTTCACACTACAATAAGACTAATAGATAGTATGGTAGAAAGAAAGATTCATCTATTTCTTTCTTACCATACTATCGGATCTCAGAGAATACTGCCGATTAAAGTCCGCTCATTTCATTTAAGACGTTAAATTGGAATCCTTTTTCTTTTCTTTCTTCAACCATTGATAAGAACTCAGAAATCAAGTTTCATTCTAAATTAATGATTAATTAATCATTTTGACTGACTGTTTTTACGTAAATGATAAGTAGAAAAGCCGTAGGAATTAGAATGAACAGTGCAGTAGCAATAAATGCAAGAATATTTACTTCCATAATCTCATCGTTTTTTTATTTCATAATAACTCGGGATTTAATCCCATAGAGATGATAAATCTTTCGCCTGTCACTTCAATGAATGAATTACCTCTCGATGATCTTGAATCGGATCAATATCATGAATAACAATATCTGGGCTATCAAATCAATTCGTCGTCGAGAATTGAATAGTATAACATAGGAATATCTTTTATCCATACCGAATCCAAAATTCCTTTATTTATCATCCTTTTCTGTTCTTTCTTTTCTATAACATACCTTACGTCTGTCTTCCTTGTACAATCATCGGATGAAGTCACCCGTCCATTTACATTAGTCACAAACCCCCAACAAACAATAGAAGCGAAGTGGAAAAAGAAAGGAGTTACGTTCTAAACTCCATTTTTTTTTTTAATCTAGTTTTATTGGAAGACAAAGAAGTGCAATAAAAAAGAATCCCGGAATAAAAGATGTAATATTGCACCAAATTAACTATTTTAGTTTCGGGTTTGTTCTTTCTTCGATGGGACCCCCCCCAAAAAATAGAAAAAAAAGAAAAAATATGCATTCCCTTACTAATGCTAAACTAAATAAGGGGTGGGATCTTTGATTGATCTTTCTTTTTTTTTTTACCTTCTTCCGTAGGTTATTAGTACTGGACCCATATCTCAAAAACTCAGTGTGAAATTTAAATGAAATAGATTTGTCAACGTGAATCACTACAATACTTCACATTAGTAATTGAGGTTACATAAAAAAACCGGAGTCAGAAGGGGAGATTGTTTAATCTGGAAAAGTATTCTATCAGGGTCATTTTGTTAATTTCATTTTGTATTGTACAAAAAATGAATTTCATTTGTGTATGTGCGCCCGAGAAAGCCCTCTATTCCATTACATGGATCGGAAGCAAGCAGACTCAGTATCTCTATCTCTTGCAATACTAACTAGAATGCTCCCAAAAATTGTACTAATCTACATATGTCTTTCGCTTACCAATCGGTACTAGTTGAAGTAATGAAAATTCCCCTATTTGTTTGATGAGAAATGCGAAACGGCAAAGGAAAGAAAAAAGAACCCACTTGGGAATGAGATTCTGCTTCCTGTCCCCCCTTTCACAGAAAGGGGAGAGATTAATGGATGTACTTATTGGATCCGTCGGGACTGACGGGGCTCGAACCCGCAGCTTCCGCCTTGACAGGGCGGTGCTCTGACCAATTGAACTACAATCCCAGGGAACTAAGGGATCTAGCAGAAAATTTGATTTTTGTTTCTTCCTCCGTATCAGTCTGAAGGACAAGTGGGTTATACCATCTCATGGTAGATTGGCGAATTGTTGGGCCGAGCTGGATTTGAACCAGCGTAGACATATTGCCAACGAATTTACAGTCCGTCCCCATTAACCGCTCGGGCATCGACCCAGGAAGAATCCATTTTCTTTTAGGCTTATTGGTAATCCATGATTAACTTCCTTTCGTAGTACCCTACCCCCAGGGGAAGTCGAATCCCCGCCGCCTCCTTGAAAGAGAGATGTCCTGAACCACTAGACGATGGGGGCATACTTGCCCAACTGCCATCATACTATGATCATAGTATGAACAGTTTTTTGAAATTGTCAATATAATTGAATGGTATGATTAGAGCCGAGGGATCTTTCCGTTTCAGTTTTCATGATTTCATATAGATTCGTCATTCATGACTCATTCATTAGATTCGCCATTTTCTATAGAATATAGAGAATATAGAAATGGATTGGATATAAAAATAGTATGATATATTCTATTTTATTATTTTATGAATTTGATTTAATAAACTGAATATTCTAAAAACAAAATAGAAATAATACGAAGGAGAAGATTCTTTCAGGGAGTAATTAGTGATTGGTCCGTCAGAAAAGAAAAAGGGGGATGAAATTCCATTTCTTACGCTTTCATTCATTGTTAAGATGAGATAGGGATATCTCACACTAAGCTAGGAAATTCACAAACGATAAATCGGGGAAGAGGGATCAAGACGTTATCGAAAATTCTTTTTTCTCTAAGAATTTCGTTCAGATGAGGGTCAATTCAATAAAAGAAAAGCAATTAGGATCGGTTTTGAAACAAGTCATTGCATTTGACCCTCGACTTGCTTGCTAGGTAAATCAATTTTATTATTCAAGAATAAGCCGCTACCCACTATGAGTTTAGTGCATGT